GTCTTTGTAGCTTACAAAAAGCATGACACTGAAGATGTCAAGACGGCCGTTGCACACACGCCCAAAGACAAAAGACTTAGTCCTAACCTTACTGTTAGTTTTTGCTAGGTATATACATGCAAGTATCCGCGCCCCAGTGTAGATGCCCTGGACACCCACTAAGGGTAGATAGGAGCGGGCATCAGGCTCACACCCACCGTAGCCCAAGACGCCTTGCAATTGCCACACCCCCACGGGTATTCAGCAGTAGTTAATATTAAGCAATGAGTGTAAACTTGACTTAGCCATAGCAAATCTAGGGTTGGTAAATCCTGTGCCAGCCACCGCGGTCATACAGGAGACCCAAATTAACTTTATAACGGCGTAAAGAGTGGTCACATGTTATCCAAGTAGCTAAGATTAAAAGGCAACTGAGCCGTCACAAGCCCAAGATGCTAGTAAGGCCTCCACGTCAAAGAAGATCTTAGAACAACGATTAATTGAACTCCACGAAAGCCAGGGCCCAAACTGGGATTAGATACCCCACTATGCCTGGCCCTAAATCTTGATGCTTTAACCCTACTCAAGCATCCGCCCGAGAACTACGAGCACTAACGCTTAAAACTCTAAGGACTTGGCGGTGCCCCAAACCCACCTAGAGGAGCCTGTTCTGTAATCGATGATCCACGTTATACCTGACCATTCCTTGCCAAAATTCAGCCTACATACCGCCGTCGCCAGCCCACCTCCCCTGAAAGCCCAACAGTGGACGCAACAGCCCTAACCACGCTAATAAGACAGGTCAAGGTATAGCCCATGGAATGGAAGCAATGGGCTACATTTTCTAGACTAGAACACAACGGCAAAGGGACTTGAAACTGTCCCTGGAAGGCGGATTTAGCAGTAAAGTGGGACAATCGAGCCCTCTTTAAGCCGGCCCTGGGGCACGTACACACCGCCCGTCACCCTCCTCGCAGGCGCCCCCCCCCCCCCCATAAATTAATAAGCCATTCAGCCAAAGATGAGGTAAGTCGTAACAAGGTAAGTGTACCGGAAGGTGTACTTAGAATACCAAGACGTAGCTTAAACAAAAGCATTCAGCTTACACCTGAAAAATATCTGCTAATACCAGATCGTCTTGATGCCAAACTCTAGCCCAATCAACATGACCTGGAATAACAAAGCTACTCCCCCACACCAAACCAAAGCATTTACTAGTCCTAGTATAGGCGATAGAAAAGACACCATTGGAGCGATAGAGACCACGTACCGTAAGGGAAAGATGAAATAATAATGAAAACTAAGCTAAAAACAGCAAAGATCAGCCCTTGTACCTTTTGCATCATGGTCTAGCAAGAAAAACCAAGCAAAACGAATTTAAGTTTGCCACCCCGAAACCCAAGCGAGCTACTTACGAGCAGCTGTTAGAGCGAACCCGTCTCTGTGGCAAAAGAGTGGGATGACTTGTTAGTAGAGGTGAAAAGCCAACCGAGCTGGGTGATAGCTGGTTGCCTGTGAAACGAATCTAAGTTCACTCTTAATTCTTCTCCAAGGAACCAACGAACCCTAATGAAGCGAATTAAGGGCTATTTAAAGGAGGTACAGCTCCTTTAAAAAAGAATACAATCTCTACGAGCGGATAAATAACAACATACGAACTTACTGTGGGCCCTTAAGCAGCCATCAACAAAGAGTGCGTTAAAGCTCCGTACCCAAAAATATAAAAACCCTATGACTCCCTCCCCATTAACAGGCCAACCTATATACAAATAGGAGAATTAATGCTAGAATGAGTAACCAGGGTCCTCCCTCTACGACGCAAGCTTACATCCATACATTATTAACAAACCACCAATATACAACAAATCAAACAAGCAGAGTATTAAGCATCTTGTTAACCCGACAGAGGAGCGTCCATTAAGAAAGATTAAAACCTGTAAAAGGAACTAGGCAAACCCGTCAAGGCCCGACTGTTTACCAAAAACATAGCCTTCAGCAAACCAACAAACAAGTATTGAAGGTGATGCCTGCCCGGTGACTCACGTTTAACGGCCGCGGTATCCTAACCGTGCAAAGGTAGCGCAATCAATTGTCCCATAAATCGAGACTTGTATGAATGGCTAAACGAGGTCTTAACTGTCTCTTACAGGCAATCGGTGAAATTGATCTCCCTGTACAAAAGCAGGGATAAACCCATAAGACGAGAAGACCCTGTGGAACTTCAAAACCAACGGCCACCTTATATCACATACACACCCACCGGGTTCACTGATACATAAGAGATTGGTACGTGTTTTTCGGTTGGGGCGACCTTGGAGTAAAACAAAGCCTCCAAAAATTGGACCACAACTCCAGACCAAGAGCAACCCCTCAACGTGCTAACAGCATCCAGACCCAATACAATTGATCAATGGACCAAGCTACCCCAGGGATAACAGCGCAATCTCCCCCGAGAGTCCATATCGACAGGGAGGTTTACGACCTCGATGTTGGATCAGGACATCCTAGTGGTGCAGCCGCTACTAAGGGTTCGTTTGTTCAACGATTAACAGTCCTACGTGATCTGAGTTCAGACCGGAGCAATCCAGGTCGGTTTCCATCTATGATGAACTCTTCCCAGTACGAAAGGACAGGAAAAGTGAGGCCAATACCACAAGCAAGCCTCCGCCTTAAGTGATGAAAACAACTAAATCACGAAAAGCTATCACCCCCCACCCCGTCCAAGAAAAGGACCAGCTAGCGTGGCAGAGACCGGAAAATGCAAAAGGCTTAAGTCCTTTGACTCAGAGGTTCAAATCCTCTCCCTAGCTCTAAACCTCTCCATGAACAACTACCCCCTCCTAATTAACCTCATCATAACCTTATCCTACGCTCTCCCAATTCTAATTGCAGTAGCCTTCCTAACATTAGTAGAACGCAAAATCCTAAGCTACATGCAAAGCCGAAAAGGCCCAAATATCGTCGGCCCCTATGGACTTCTACAACCCCTGGCAGATGGTATCAAACTATTTATTAAAGAACCCATCCGACCATCAACATCTTCTCCAATTCTATTTATCACAACACCCATACTGGCCCTTCTCCTAGCCATCTCAATCTGAATGCCACTCCCCTTACCATTCTCCTTAGCCGACCTAAACCTAGGAGTACTATTCCTACTAGCCATATCAAGCCTAGCAGTTTACTCCATCCTATGATCAGGATGAGCCTCAAATTCAAAATACGCCCTAATCGGAGCACTACGAGCAGTAGCCCAAACAATCTCCTATGAAGTAACCCTAGCAATCATCTTACTATCCATTATCCTCCTTAGTGGAAACTACACCCTAAGCACCCTAGCAACCACCCAAGAACCCCTCTACCTCATTTTCCCATGTTGACCCCTAGCCATAATATGATACGTATCTACACTAGCCGAAACAAACCGCGCCCCATTCGATCTGACAGAAGGAGAATCTGAACTAGTCTCCGGTTTTAATGTAGAATACGCGGCAGGCCCATTCGCCCTATTCTTCCTAGCTGAATACGCCAACATTATACTAATAAACGCACTAACTACCATCCTGTTCTTCAACCCAAGCTTCCTTAACCCACAACAAGAACTATTTCCAGTAATCCTAGCAACAAAAGTACTCCTTCTATCAGCAGGATTCCTATGAATCCGTGCCTCGTACCCACGATTCCGATACGACCAACTAATGCACCTATTATGAAAAAACTTCCTACCACTTACACTAGCCCTATGTCTATGACACATCAGCATACCAATTTGCTATGCGGGCCTACCCCCATACCTAAGACTACTGGAAATGTGCCTGAATGCTTAAGGGTCACTATGATAAAGTGAACATAGAGGTATACCAGCCCTCTCATTTCCTCACACTTAGAAAAGTAGGAATCGAACCTACACTAGAGAAATCAAAACCCTCCATACTTCCTTTATATTACTTTCTAGTAGGGTCAGCTAAACAAGCTATCGGGCCCATACCCCGAAAATGATGGTTCAACCCCTTCCCCTGCTAATGAACCCCCAAGCAAAACTAGTCTTCATTACCAGTCTCTTACTAGGCTCCACCATCACAATTTCAAGCAACCATTGAATTATAGCCTGAACCGGACTAGAAATTAACACACTTGCCATCCTACCACTAATCTCAAAATCCCACCACCCTCGAGCCATCGAAGCCGCTACCAAATACTTCCTCACCCAAGCAGCTGCCTCAGCCCTGGTGCTATTCTCCAGCATAATCAACGCATGACACACTGGACAATGAGACATTACCCAACTAACCCACCCAGTATCCTGCTTAATCCTAACCTCCGCAATTGCAATAAAACTAGGCTTAGTACCCTTCCACTTCTGATTTCCAGAGGTACTGCAAGGATCTCCTCTCACCACAGGACTCATCCTATCTACAGCCATAAAACTCCCACCCTTAACACTGCTCTTTATAACCTCACCCTCCCTAAACCCCACCCTTCTGGTTACCCTGGCCATCCTCTCAGCAGCCCTAGGAGGATGAATGGGACTAAACCAAACACAAACCCGAAAAATCCTAGCCTTCTCATCCATCTCTCACCTAGGATGAATAGCCATTATCATTACATACAATCCCAAACTCACCCTACTAAACTTCTATTTATATGCGCTAATAACTGCAACCGTATTCATAACCCTAAACTCAATAAAAGTCCTAAAATTATCAACCCTAATAACCGCATGAACAAAAGCCCCATCACTAAGCGCAATCCTACTACTAGCCCTATTATCCCTTGCAGGACTACCCCCCATAACAGGATTCCTACCAAAATGACTAATCATTCAGGAACTAACCAAACAAGACATAGCCCCAACAGCCACAATTATCTCCCTGCTGTCACTACTAGGGTTATTCTTCTATCTACGACTTGCATACTGCGCTACCATCACACTCCCCCCACACACCACCAACCACATGAAACAATGACACACTAACAAACCAACAAACCCCCTGATCGCCATCTTGGCCTCACTATCTATCACCCTTCTCCCAATCGCCCCAATAATTCTCACCATCATCTAAGAAACTTAGGATCACTTAAACCGAAGGCCTTCAAAGCCTTAAACAAGAGTTAAACCCTCTTAGTTTCTGCTAAAGTCCGCAGGACATTATCCTGCATCTCCCAAACGCAACTCGGACACTTTAATTAAGCTAGGACCTTACCCACCACTAGGCAGATGGGCTTCGATCCCATAACATTATAGTTAACAGCTATATGCCCAAACCAACAGGCTTCTGCCTACAGGCCCCGGCGCATTATTAATGCACATCAATGAGCTTGCAACTCACTATGAACTTCACTACAGAGCCGATAAGAAGAGGAATCAAACCTCTGTAAAAAGGACTACAGCCTAACGCTTATACACTCAGCCATCTTACCTGTGACATTCATTAACCGATGATTATTCTCAACCAACCACAAAGATATCGGAACCCTATACCTAATCTTCGGCGCCTGAGCCGGAATAGTAGGTACCGCCCTAAGCCTTCTCATTCGAGCAGAACTAGGCCAACCCGGAGCCTTACTAGGAGACGACCAAGTTTACAACGTTGTCGTCACAGCCCATGCTTTCGTAATAATTTTCTTCATAGTTATACCCATTATAATCGGAGGGTTCGGAAACTGACTAGTCCCCTTAATAATCGGAGCCCCAGATATAGCATTCCCACGAATAAATAACATAAGCTTCTGACTACTTCCCCCCTCATTCCTTCTACTACTAGCATCCTCAACGGTAGAAGCAGGAGTCGGAACAGGCTGAACAGTGTACCCACCACTAGCCGGAAACCTAGCCCACGCCGGAGCCTCAGTAGACCTAGCCATCTTCTCACTGCACTTGGCAGGTATCTCCTCTATCCTAGGGGCAATCAACTTCATCACAACAGCAATCAACATAAAACCACCCGCCCTATCACAATACCAAACCCCCCTATTCGTATGGTCCGTCTTAATTACCGCAGTCCTACTCCTCCTATCTCTCCCCGTTCTCGCTGCAGGAATCACAATACTTCTCACAGACCGCAACCTAAACACAACATTCTTCGACCCCGCAGGAGGAGGAGACCCAGTACTATACCAACACCTCTTCTGATTCTTTGGTCACCCAGAAGTCTACATCCTAATCCTACCAGGATTCGGCATCATCTCCCACGTCGTAACATACTACGCAGGCAAAAAAGAACCATTCGGATACATAGGAATAGTATGAGCCATACTATCAATTGGATTCCTAGGATTCATCGTCTGAGCCCACCACATATTCACAGTAGGAATGGACGTAGACACCCGAGCATACTTCACATCTGCAACTATAATCATCGCCATCCCAACCGGTATCAAAGTATTTAGCTGACTAGCAACGCTCCACGGAGGAACAATCAAATGAGACCCACCAATACTATGAGCTCTAGGATTTATCTTCCTATTTACCATTGGAGGCCTAACCGGAATCGTCCTAGCAAACTCCTCACTAGACATCGCCCTACACGACACCTACTACGTAGTAGCCCACTTCCACTACGTCCTATCAATAGGAGCAGTATTTGCCATCCTAGCAGGATTCACTCACTGATTCCCCCTGTTCACAGGATATACACTCCACTCAACGTGGGCCAAAGTACATTTCGGAGTAATATTCGTAGGGGTAAACCTAACCTTCTTCCCCCAACACTTCCTAGGCCTAGCTGGCATGCCACGACGATACTCAGACTACCCAGACGCCTACACAATATGAAATACCATCTCATCAGTAGGCTCACTCATCTCCCTAACAGCTGTAATCATACTAGTATTCATCATCTGAGAAGCCTTCGCATCCAAACGTAAAGTGCTACAACCAGAACTAACAAGCACCAACATTGAATGAATCCACGGATGCCCACCACCATTCCATACATTCGAAGAACCAGCCTTCGTCCAAGTCCAAGAAAGGAAGGAATCGAACCCCCATATGTTGGTTTCAAGCCAACCGCATAAACCATTTATGCTTCTTTCTCATAAAGAGATACTAGTAAAACAATTACATAGTCTTGTCAAGACTAAATTACAGGTGGAACCCCAGTGTATCTCCACATCTAACCATGGCAAACCACTCACAACTTAACTTCCAAGATGCCTCATCTCCTATCATAGAAGAACTCATAGGATTTCACGACCACGCACTAATAGTCGCCCTAGCAATTTGCAGCCTAGTCTTATACCTATTAACCCTCATACTTACAGAAAAACTAACCTCCAACACAGTCAACGCTCAAGCAATCGAACTCGTCTGAACAATCCTTCCAGCCATAGTCCTAATCATACTAGCCCTACCATCCCTACGAATCCTCTACATAATAGACGAAATCAACGAACCAGATCTAACCCTAAAAGCCATCGGCCACCAATGATATTGATCCTACGAATACACCGACTTCAAAGACCTAACATTCGACTCCTACATAATTCCAACAACAGACCTACCCCTAGGCCACTTCCGCCTACTGGAAGTCGACCATCGAGTCGTAATCCCCACAAGCTCCACCGTCCGAGTGATCGTTACCGCTGACGACGTACTCCACTCATGAGCCGTACCAAGCCTAGGCGTAAAAACCGACGCAATCCCAGGACGCCTAAACCAAACCTCCCTATTCGCATCCCGACCAGGGGTATTCTACGGACAATGCTCAGAAATCTGCGGAGCCAACCACAGTTTCATACCAATCGTAGTAGAGTCCACCCCACTCGCCAACTTCGAGAACTGATCATCCTCAATCCCATCCTAAACACCCCCGACCATTAAGAAGCTATGAACCAGCGTTAGCCTTTTAAGCTAAAGAAAGAGGGCTACATCCCTCCTTAATGATATGCCTCAACTAAACCCAAACCCCTGACTTTTTATCATGATCATTTCATGACTAACCTTCTCCATAATCATCCAGCCCAAAGTCCTAACATTCGTATCAACTAACCCCCCATCCAGCAAACCCCATACTACACCAAGTACCACTCCCTGAACCTGACCATGAACCTAAGCTTCTTCGACCAATTCTCCAGCCCATCCCTCCTAGGAATTCCACTAATCCTCATCTCAATAACATTTCCGGCCCTACTCCTGCCCTCCATAGACAACCGATGAATTACCAACCGACTCTCAACCCTCCAACTATGATTCATCAACCTAATTACAAAACAACTAATAACCCCACTAAACAAAAAAGGGCATAAATGAGCCCTGATCCTGACATCCCTAATGATCTTCCTCCTCCTCATTAACCTGCTCGGACTGCTACCCTACACATTCACCCCAACCACACAACTATCAATAAACCTCGCATTAGCCTTCCCCCTATGACTTGCTACACTCCTTACAGGATTACGAAACCAACCTTCTGCTTCACTAGGACACCTATTACCAGAAGGAACCCCAACACCACTAATCCCAGCCCTCATCCTAATTGAAACAACAAGCCTACTAATTCGACCACTAGCCCTAGGGGTACGACTAACAGCAAACCTGACAGCAGGACACCTACTAATTCAACTCATCTCAACAGCCACGATAACCCTGGCTACAACAATACCAGCAGTTTCCCTACTAACCCTGCTGGTACTATTCCTACTAACAATCCTAGAAGTAGCAGTAGCAATAATCCAAGCTTACGTCTTTGTACTTCTACTAAGCCTCTACCTTCAAGAAAACATTTAAACCCAATGGCCCACCAAGCACATTCCTACCACATAGTTGACCCCAGCCCATGACCTATCATAGGAGCAGCCGCCGCTCTACTAACCACTTCAGGACTAACAATATGATTCCATTACAACTCACCCCAGCTCCTAATCATAGGCCTACTCTCCACTATACTAGTTATATTCCAATGATGACGAGACATCGTACGAGAAAGCACATTCCAAGGCCATCACACCCCCACCGTCCAAAAAGGCCTACGATATGGAATAGCCCTCTTCATTACATCAGAAGCCTTCTTCTTCCTAGGGTTCTTCTGAGCCTTCTTCCACTCAAGCTTAGCCCCCACCCCAGAACTAGGAGGACAATGACCGCCCGTAGGAATCAAACCATTAAACCCCATAGACGTACCACTCCTAAACACCGCTATCCTCCTAGCCTCAGGGGTTACCGTAACATGAGCCCATCACAGCATCACAGAGGCCAATCGAAAACAAGCAATCCACGCCCTAACCTTAACAGTACTTTTAGGATTCTACTTCACCGCCCTCCAAGCCATAGAATACTACGAAGCCCCCTTCTCCATCGCTGACGGAGTCTACGGCTCAACCTTCTTTGTAGCTACCGGATTCCACGGCCTTCACGTAATCATCGGATCCACATTCCTCCTCGTATGCCTAGCACGCCTAATCAAATACCACTTCACACCAAACCACCACTTCGGCTTCGAAGCAGCAGCATGATACTGACACTTCGTAGACGTCGTTTGATTATTCCTATACATCTCTATCTACTGATGAGGATCTTACTCTTCTAGTATATTAATTACAATCGACTTCCAATCCTTAAAATCTGGTTTAAACCCAGAGAAGAGTAATAAACATAATCATATTCATATTCACCCTATCCACAGCCCTAAGCATTATCCTGACCACCCTAAACTTCTGACTAGCTCAAATCAACCCAGACTCAGAGAAGCTATCCCCATACGAATGTGGATTCGACCCCCTAGGATCTGCCCGACTACCATTCTCAATTCGCTTCTTCCTAGTAGCCATCCTATTCCTACTATTCGACCTAGAAATCGCCCTACTACTACCCCTACCATGAGCAACCCAACTTCAATCTCCCACCACCACCCTAATATGAGCATCCACACTAATCCTCCTACTAACACTAGGACTCGTATACGAATGAACCCAAGGAGGACTAGAATGAGCAGAATAACAGAAAGTTAGTCTAATCAAGACAGTTGATTTCGGCTCAACAGATTATAGCTCAAACCTATAACTTTCTTCATGTCCTACCTCCACCTAAGTTTCTACTCAGCCTTCACCTTAAGCAGCCTAGGCATAGCCTTCCACCGCACCCACCTAATCTCCGCCCTCCTATGTCTAGAATGCATAATACTGTCCATATACATAGCCCTAGCCATATGACCAATCCAAATGCAATCAACATCCTCCACCCTCCTTCCAATCCTTATACTAACATTCTCCGCCTGTGAAGCAGGCACAGGACTGGCCCTACTAGTAGCCTCCACCCGAACCCACGGCTCCGACCACCTACACAACTTCAACCTACTACAATGCTAAAAATCATCATCCCAACTACAATACTACTCCCCCTAACACTCCTATCCTCCTCCAAACACTTATGAACTAATATCACCCTACACAGCTTCCTAATCGCCAGCATCAGCCTCCAATGACTAACCCCCACATATTACCCAAACAAAGGCCTAACCCCCTGAACCTCTATCGACCAAATCTCCTCCCCACTACTAGTTCTATCGTGCTGACTACTACCACTCATGTTCATGGCAAGCCAAAACCACCTGGAACAAGAGCCTACCATTCGCAAACGAATCTTCGCCTCAACAATCATCCTAGCTCAAACATCAATCCTACTAGCCTTCTCAGCCTCAGAATTAATACTATTCTACATTGCATTTGAAGCAACCCTAATCCCCACCCTAATCCTCATTACACGATGAGGCAGCCAACCAGAACGCCTAAATGCCGGCATCTACCTCCTATTCTATACCCTCGCCAGCTCACTCCCCCTACTAATTGCAATCCTTCACCTACAAAACCAAATCGGTACACTATACCTCCCAATACTCAAACTTTCACACCCTACACTGAACAACTCATGATCGGGTCTAATCGCAAGCCTAGCTCTCCTACTGGCCTTCATAGTAAAAGCCCCCCTATACGGCCTACACCTCTGACTACCAAAAGCCCACGTAGAAGCCCCAATCGCCGGATCCATATTACTAGCCGCCCTACTACTAAAACTAGGAGGATACGGTATTATACGAATCACCATCCTAGTGAACCCCCCATCAAACAACCTACATTACCCCTTCATCACCCTAGCATTATGAGGGGCACTAATAACCAGCGCCATCTGCTTACGACAAATCGACCTAAAATCACTCATCGCCTACTCATCAGTAAGCCACATAGGACTTGTCGTAGCCGCAACAATAATCCAAACCCAATGAGCATTCTCAGGGGCAATAATCCTAATAATCTCACATGGACTAACCTCCTCAATACTATTCTGCCTAGCCAACACCAACTATGAACGAACCCATAGCCGAATTCTACTACTCACACGCGGACTACAACCCCTACTACCCCTCATAGCCACCTGATGACTTCTAGCCAACCTAACCAACATAGCTCTGCCTCCAACAACAAACCTAATAGCAGAACTAACCATTGTAGTCGCACTCTTCAACTGATCCTCCCTCACAATCATCCTCACAGGAGCCGCAATCCTACTCACCGCCTCATATACCCTCTACATACTCATAATAACCCAACGAGGAACACTCCCATCTCACATCACATCCATTCAAAACTCCTCTACACGAGAACACCTACTCATAGCCCTACACATAATCCCCATGATACTACTCATTCTAAAACCCGAACTCATCTCCGGAGTACCCATATGCAAGTATAGTTTCAACCAAAACGTTAGACTGTGACTCTAAAAACAGAAGTTAGACCCTTCTTACCTGCCGAGGGGAGGTTAAACCAACAAGAACTGCTAACTCTCGTATCTGAGTATAAAACCTCAGTCCCCTTACTCTCAAAGGATAGAAGTAATCCAATGGTCTTAGGAACCATCCACCTTGGTGCAAATCCAAGTGAGAGTAATGGACCTACCACTAGTCCTGAACACACTAATACTCCTAACCCTCGCCACCCTATCCACTCCCATCATCTTCCCCATACTATCAGACAACCTCAAAAACTCCCCCACCACTATCACAAATACAGTCAAAACGTCCTTCCTAATCAGCTTAATCCCAATAACAATCTTCATCCACTCAGGAACAGAAAGTCTAGTCTCTCTATGAGAATGAAAATACATTATAAACTTCAAAATCCCTATTAGTATAAAAATAGACTTCTATTCCCTTACCTTCTTCCCAATCGCCCTATTCGTATCATGATCCATCCTACAATTCGCAACATGATACATAGCCTCAGACCCATACATCACAAAATTCTTCACCTACCTCCTACTCTTTCTAATCGCAATACTCATCCTAATTATCGCCAACAACCTATTCGTCCTATTCATCGGGTGAGAAGGAGTCGGAATCATGTCCTTCCTACTAATCAGCTGATGACATGGCCGAGCAGAAGCCAATACCGCCGCCCTCCAAGCCGTGCTCTACAACCGAGTAGGAGACATCGGACTTATCCTATGCATAGCATGACTAGCCTCAACCATAAACACCTGAGAAATCCAACAACTACCCTCTCCATCACAAACCCCTACCCTCCCCCTACTAGGACTAATCCTAGCCGCAACAGGTAAATCAGCCCAATTTGGCCTTCACCCGTGACTGCCAGCAGCCATAGAAGGACCCACTCCAGTATCCGCCCTACTACACTCCAGCACAATAGTAGTCGCCGGAATCTTCTTACTAATCCGAACCCACCCTCTATTCAACCATAACCAAACTGCTTTAACACTATGCCTATGTCTTGGAGCCCTATCAACCATGTTCGCAGCCACATGTGCCCTCACCCAGAATGACATTAAAAAAATCATCGCTTTCTCAACTTCAAGTCAACTAGGCCTAATAATAGTCGCCATCGGACTAAACCTACCCGAACTAGCCTTCCTTCACATCTCAACCCACGCCTTCTTCAAAGCAATACTATTCCTATGTTCCGGCTCCATTATCCACAGCCTAAACGGCGAGCAAGACATCCGAAAAATAGGAGGCTTACAAAAAATACTCCCCACAACCACCTCCTGCCTAACCATCGGCAACCTCGCCCTAATAGGAACACCATTCCTAGCAGGATTTTATTCAAAAGACCAGATCATCGAGAGCTTAAGCACATCCTACCTAAACACTTGAGCCCTAGTACTCACCCTACTAGCAACATCCTTTACTGCAGTATACACAATCCGCATAACCGTACTAGTACAGACAGGCTTCGTTCGAATCACTCCCCTCGCCCCAATCAATGAAAACAACCCCGCAGTAACTTCCCCCCTAACCCGACTAGCCCTAGGAAGTATCACAGCAGGATTCCTCATCACCTCATTCATCACCCCCGCAAAAACCCCACCCATAACAATACCACTGTCCATCAAAATCACAGCCCTAATGGTCACAGCCCTAGGAATTGCCCTGGCCCTAGAAATCTCAAAAATAACTCAAACCCTAATCCTAACAAAACAAACTACCTTCTCAAACTTCTCCACATCCCTAGGATTTTTCAACCCCCTAATCCACCGCTTCAGCATAACAAACTCCCTAAAAGGGGGCCAAAACATCGCCTCACACCTAATCGACCTATCCTGATTTAAAATGTTCGGCCCAGAAGGACTGGCCAACCTACAAGTCATAGCAGCCAAAACCGCTACCACCCTACACTCAGGACAAATAAAAGCCTACCTAGGGACATTCGCCCTATCCATCCTAATCACTCTCACATCCATACACAGAACCAACTAATGGCCCCAAACCTACGAAAAAACCACGAGCTACTAAAAATCATCAATGACGCCCTAATTGACCTCCCCACACCATCAAACATCTCAACATGATGAAACTTTGGGTCACTCCTGGGCATTTGCCTAATTACCCAAATTGTAACAGGCCTGCTACTAGCAATACACTACACAGCAGACACCTCCCTAGCCTTCGCCTCAGTAGCCCACATATGCCGGGACGTACAATTTGGCTGACTAATCCGCAACCTCCACGCAAACGGCGCTTCCTTCTTCTTTATCTGCATCTACCTTCACATTGGCCGAGGAATTTATTACGGCTCATACCTAAACAAAGAAACCTGAAACATTGGAGTCATTCTCCTCCTAACCCTCATAGCAACCGCCTTCGTAGGATATGTACTACCCTGAGGACAAATATCCTTCTGAGGAGCCACAGTAATCACAAATCTACTCTCAGCCATCCCCTACATCGGACAAACATTAGTAGAATGAGCCTGAGGAGGATTCTCAGTAGACAACCCCACACTAACACGATTCTTCGCCCTTCACTTCCTACTCCCATTCGTCATCGCAGGACTCACACTAGTTCACCTCACCTTTCTACACGAAACAGGCTCAAACAACCCACTAGGAATTCCATCAGACTGCGACAAAATCCCCTTCCACCCATACTATACCACAAAAGACATCCTAGGCTTCGCACTAATGTTCTTCCTACTAGCCTCACTAGCCCTATTCTCCCCCAACCTACTAGGAGACCCAGAAAACTTCACACCCGCCAACCCCCTAGTAACACCCCCCCACATCAAACCTGAATGATACTTCCTATTCGCCTACGCCATTCTACGATCCATCCCCAACAAACTAGGAGGAGTCCTAGCCCTGCTCGCTTCAATCCTAGTACTATTCCTCCTTCCTCTACTCCACACATCCAAACTACGATCAATAACCTTCCGACCGCTCTCCCAAATTCTATTCTGAACCCTAGTCGCCAACGTCCTAATTCTCACATGAGTAGGCAGCCAACCAGTAGAACACCCATTTATCATCATCGGCCAACTTGCCTCACTCTCATACTTCACAATCATCCTAATTTTATTCCCCCTCACAGCCATCTTAGAGAATAAAATACTGAAACTATAACATACTCTAATAGTTTATGAAAACATTGGTCTTGTAAACCAAAGATTGAAGACTACACCCCTTCTTAGAGTTCATTTATTTCAGAAAGAAAGGACTTAAACCCTCATCACCAACTCCCAAAGCTGGCATTCTTAAATTAAACTACTTTCTGACAACCCTAAACAGCCCGAATAGCCCCCCGAGACAACCCCCGCACAAGCTCCAACACCACAAACAAAGTCAACAACAGCCCTCACCCCCCAATTAAAAGTAACCCAACCCCATGCGAGTAAAAAACAGCCACCCCACTAAAATCCAATCGAACCGACAACAACTCCCCATTACCTACCACCCCCTCACCCATCACCCCCAACACACCCCCAACAACAAGCCCAACCATAACAACCAAACCCATCCCAAGACCGTACCCAACAACCCCCCAATCCACTCACGACTCAGGATAAGGATCCGCCGCCAATGAGACTGAATAAACAAACACCACCAACATCCCTCCCAAATAAACCATCACCAGCACCAAGGACACAAACGAAACCCCTAAACTTACCAGCCAACCACATCCAGCAACAGCCGCCACAACTAACCCCATCACCCCATAATAAGGAGACGGATTAGACGCTACCCCCAACCCCCCTAAAACAAAACACAGCCCTAAAAATAAAACGAATTCTATCATATATTCCTACTCAGCCTTTCTCTAAGATCTGCGGCCTGAAAAGCCGCCGTTATAAGTATTTAACTACAGGAACCCCTCGTTATAAAAAGGACCCCCCCCCTTCCCCCCCCACATTTTCCTTCTGACTTTTAGGGTATGTACAAAATGCATCGCATTCTTTGCCCCATCAGACAGTCACTGAAATGTAGGACAGCCAACGTCATACGCTATGGCACTCCACCAAAAGCCCAAACATTATCTCCAAATAGATGATGTTCCAACATTTACCCTCCTAGGCACATTCTTGCTTCAGGTACCATATAGCCCAAGTGATCCTACCCAAGGCCACAGGCCGCAGGCGTCACCCAAAAACTAGGAACCTATCTAATGCGCTTAACTCCAACCAAGGAAACGCCTAATGTCACAGTACTCCTTTGCATTCCCAAAGTCTACTGAATTCGCCCACCTCCTAGGGAGAATGCTCGTCCAACAGCTTTCAAGTACTCCCAAGCCAGAGAACCTGGTTATCTATTAATCGTGTTTCTCACGAGAACCGAGCTACTCAACGTCGTCCGTGTTATAGGTTATTGTTTTCAGGCGCATACTTTCCCCCTAACCGCCGAGCTTTACTCGCTCTTTCGGGCCACTGGTTGTAATTTCAGGGCCATAACTTGCTTAAAGCCTTCTCCCTTGCTCTTCACAGATACAAGTGGTCGGTTGGATCCCTCCTCCCTAGTTTCATTATGTCGGCATACCGACCTTCTACACTTTTTTTCTTTTTTAGCGTATCTTCATTAAGCCCTTCAAGTGCGTAGCAGGTGATATCTTCCTCTTGACATGTCCATCACATGACCGCCGAACATATGAATCCCCTAACACCCAGAATGTCATGGTTTGACGGATAACCTGTCGCAAATTGACACTGATGCACTTTGACCCCATTCATGGAGGGCGCGCTATTTACCTCTTAAGTAGCAAATAAGTTAATGCTCTCCGGACATGCTTATTATTTTACCCCTTTCTAGGAACTTGTATTTAAACCCCTATTTTACGCATCCATTTCTTTTTATATTGACATTTTCAATCACTTTCATTAAACAATTAATCACATTATTCCTACATTGTCCAAATCACTTAACATACATCAACATTCAATTAACATTCCTCTATATTTCCATTATAACACAAACCACACAAACCATCATCATCGCTTCACCATCAACCAACAGACGACAATAAAACCTCACCCCCATCACCCCTACAACACTCCACCTTACCTCCACAAAAATCAAACAAAAACAAACATCACAACCACAATTGATCAATGCATCACACAAACCTCAC